TATGCTTATATAGTGTATATTTTAATATAGGATGCCGTTATGTCAGTATATTAATATAAAGTTATAATGGATTAAAATCATTAATATATACTTTAATTAAAAAGATGGCCCATATAATAGCATTGTCGGTGCCAAATTGCCATAAATTGCAATAAAGATTCATTAATATATAATTTAAAGATATAGCGCTAATCGAAACTTCCTGGTTTAGGGGTTTGACAGGAAAACAAGGATCGTCCAGCGTAGGGGGGTAGGGGGGTTTGTCGCGTAGAAGCCGGGGGATTCCAATAGTGTTTAGTGAGGAAAGAAACTAACCTTATGCACTTGATATCCATATATGCGATTCTTTATATAATATCTTTACAACATTCACCATCAGTTCTCTGCTTCAAAGTTTAGTTCGACCTTATTAGTTCTTCTTAGCTTACACTGTGAGATGCAAGCTGAAAGGAAAAAAAAAAAAGAAGAACCCTATGCATATAAGAGAACGCCCGGCTTGGTGGGTAACGGGCAATAAGGTTAACCGCATTAACCAGATGCATTGCATTCGGCTTTCAGTGAGTGGTTTCTTAAGGATTGTACTTGAAATAGGAGCCAAATGCAAGAAATAGTTCACTAAATGCGACTCTCGATATTTGTCCGTGATCATCATTAATAGTATGCGCGTCGATAAATCGTTGGTCGGTTCTTACTACATTAAGTAGAACTGATGATTAGAGTTGGTGGATAGAGACAGAGCTCGTGTTAGCTGAAGTTATGTTGTTATAACAATTAATCCAGGTCAAAAGAATTAATATGGTTATGTCCCTATTTTGCTTAATGTAAACCTTGGATTTGTGCTGATGTATGAGGGGTTAAAACCACTTATGTTGATAATACATATAATGTACTACCCACGTCAATACACCTTATGGGTAAATACATACATGCAATATTATACATAATCATGTAATATATACAGAGTGTATGGGGTATATTACATTCGTTATTTAACATAGGCGCGTCAGAGGGTAGTTTAATTTAGAATCTTAGCTTTGGGAGTTAAGGGTGGGAGTTAAAATCTCCTCTCTCTGAGCACTAGGGAGGGTTTTAACCTCCGGCCTCCGGATTACAAGACCGGCGCTCTTACACTGAGCTACTAGGGCATGCTCATTCTAGGGCTTTGTTTTCGGCTCAGCCGGCTAGCGGGGCCAAAACAAGGAAGATGGTGAAGTAGATTACAGAGGCAACCTGTCCGATGATAATAAATGGGTGTTCTACGGGTATGCCTCCAATTCAGGTGAGGATGAGTATGTCAGCTACTAGGGTTCAGAACAAGAATTGGGTGAGTGGTCGGAAAGTTAGGCCTCGTTGTTTAGAGGTGTGAAGGATGGGTACCACTATTAGGACCAGGATAGAGAATAGTAGGGCAAGAACTCCTCCTAGTTTATTGGGGATTGAGCGAAGGATTGCGTAGGCAAACAAAAAGTATCACTCAGGCTTAATGTGTGGAGGGGTGACTAGGGGGTTAGCTGGTGTAAAATTGTCTGGGTCCCCTAGAAGATTGGGTGCAAACAGGGCTAGGGATGTCAGACCTAGTAGCATGGCTACAAATCCAAGCAGGTCTTTATATGAGAAGTAAGGGTGAAATGAGATTTTATCGGCATCGGAGTTAATCCCCGCTGGGTTATTGGACCCTGTTTCATGAAGGAAAAGAAGGTGCAGGACTGTGGCAGCTGCAATTACAAAGGGGAATAGGAAGTGGAAGGCAAAGAATCGTGTTAAAGTGGCGTTATCTACGGAGAACCCCCCTCAAATTCATTGTACTAGGACACCCCCCACATAAGGAACAGCTGATAAAAGGTTTGTAATTACGGTTGCCCCTCAGAAAGATATTTGTCCCCATGGTAGGACATAGCCTACGAAGGCTGTTATTATCGTTAGTAGAAGTAGAACTACTCCGATATTTCAGGTTTCTTTATAGAGGTATGAGCCGTAGTATAGTCCTCGGGCGATGTGTATATAAATGCAAATGAAAAAGAAAGATGCTCCGTTAGCGTGGATGTTTCGAATGAGTCATCCGTAACTAACATCTCGGCAGATGTGGCACACAGAGGAAAAAGCTGTTGAAATATCAGAGGTGTAGTGTATAGCTAAAAATAGTCCGGTGAGGATTTGGGTAGCTAGGCACAGGCCTAATAGTGATCCAAAGTTTCATCATACTGAGATGTTTGAAGGGGCTGGAAGGTCGACTAGTGCGTCATTAGCAATTTTTAGGAGTGGGTGGGTTTTTCGGAGGTTGGCCATTATGGTTCTTGTAGTTGAATTACAACGGTGGTTTTTCAAGTCATTAGTTTCGGTTAAAGTCCGAGCAGGAATTATGACTTATCTTGTGTCTTTATTTCTTTTAGGGCTGGTTTTGGGGCTTGTGGCTGTTGCATCTAACCCCGCTCCGTATTTCGCTGCTTTAGGGTTGGTGGTAGCAGCGGGTGTGGGGTGTGGAGTCCTGGTAGGGCACGGCGGATCTTTTTTATCTCTGGTATTATTTTTAATCTATTTGGGGGGAATGCTCGTGGTGTTTGCGTACTCGGCTGCTTTAGCAGCTGAGCCTTTCCCTGAGTCTTGGGGTGATCGTTCTGTTCTAGGGTACGTTATGGCGTATGTAGTGGGGGTGGTGTTGGTTGCAGGTTGGTTTTGGGGTGGGTGGTATGAGACTTCATGAGTGGCAGTGGATGAGTTTAAGGAGTTTTCTGTGTTGCGCGGTGATACAAGTGGGGTGGCTCTTATATATTCTTTAGGTGGTGGGATGTTGGTTGTATGTGCATGGGTGCTTTTGTTAACACTTTTTGTAGTGTTAGAACTAACTCGGGGTTTAAGTCGGGGTGCCCTTCGAGCAGTTTAGGTGAGGGTCAGTAAGATGGCCAGTGTTGTTGAAAGGAAAAACAGAGTGAGATATGTTTTAATCATCCCCTGTTGAATGTTGCTTGTTGTAGTAACCATGGGAAGATGTGTAGAGATAATGCTCTTTGGCCCGACTTTTTCAAACCATGTTTGGTCGACTAGTTGGCTAGCAATAGCTTGTCCCAGGGTTAAGTTGATTTTAGGGGTTAGTCGGTGGATGATGCTTGGAAAGAACCCTAATATGTTAGAAAAATTATGAAGTACAAGGTTGGGGGTCGTTTTAAATTGTTTATTAGTGAGCGATGCTAATTCTAATGCAATGAGAAGACCCAGGATGGTAACTAGGAGGGCAGCTAATTTAAGGGGCAGGGGTATAGTTATTACAGGGGTTTTGGATGGTAGGAAGTTTGATGTAATTAAAAGTCCTGCAACAATGCTGCCTCAGGCCAGTCGTTTAATTGGGTTAATGACAGCGGGGTTATTCTCGTTGATGGGGGACAGGGCCGCAAATCGAGGATGTCCTATGGAGACGAAAAATACGACACGTAGGCTATATACAGCAGTGAAGGAGGTGGCCAATAAGGTGAGTGTAAGGGCCCAGGCGTTAAGGTGTGATGTATTTAAGGCCTCAATAATGGCATCTTTAGAAAAGAACCCTGCCAAGAAAGGGGTGCCGGTGAGTGCTAAGCTACCAATTGTAAGACAGGAAGAAGTGAATGGGGTTAGGTTATGTATACCACCCATTTTTCGGATATCTTGCTCGTCGTTAAGGCTGTGAATAATTGATCCGGAGCACAGGAATAGTATAGCTTTAAAAAATGCGTGTGTACAAATGTGAAGGAAGGCTAATTGCGGCTGGTTAAGCCCAATGGTGACTATCATTAATCCTAGTTGGCTGGATGTGGAGAATGCGACGATTTTTTTAATGTCGTTTTGTGTTAATGCGCAAGTAGCGGTAAAGAGTGTGGTGAGAGCCCCAAGGCACAGACAGGTGGTAAGGGCTGTTTGGTTATTTTCCATTAGGGGGTGCAGTCGGATTAGCAGGAAAATTCCTGCAACAACCATAGTGCTAGAGTGTAGTAGGGCAGATACCGGCGTAGGGCCTTCCATTGCGGAAGGGAGTCAAGGATGAAGTCCAAATTGTGCTGATTTGCCGGTGGCGGCTAAAATAAGACCTATAAGTGGTACCGTGAGGTCAAGGTCTTTTGAGGAGGCGAATATTTGTTGAATTTCCCATGAGTTGAGGTTTGTCGCAAATCAGGCTATACTTAAGATTAGCCCAATATCCCCCACTCGATTGTACACTACGGCTTGTATAGCAGCTGTATTGGCATCTGCTCGGCCGTATCATCATCCAATAAGTAGAAATGATATAATGCCTACACCCTCTCACCCGATGAACAATTGGAATATGTTATTGGCAGTTACTAGCACAATCATAGCTACTAGAAAGAGTAAAAGATACTTAAAGAATCGGTTTATGTTGGGGTCGGCATGTATATACCATGATGCAAACTCAAGAATAGATCAAGTTACATAAAGGGCAATGGGGGTGAAGATGATAGAATAGTGGTCAAACTTAAAGCTAAGGTTTACATCAAAGGTTGAGGTATTTATTCATTGTCAGTTGGTGACGATTGTTTCGGTCCCCTGATCTAAAAAAATGAATAGGGGGATCAGGCTTACTAGAAAAGCTAGTTTGACGGCGGTTTTTACATGAGTAAGGGCTCAGTCCTCTTGACGAGGGGCTGGATTAAGGGTGGTTATTAGTGGGTAAATAAGAAGTGCGAAGATCATTAATAAGGTCGAGCTTAAGATTAGGGTAGTTGGGTGCATAGCTGCTACTTGGATTTGCACCAAGAGTCTTTGGTTCCTAAGACCAACGGATGAGCTGTTATCCTTTAGAAGCTCGAGTGAACCACGGAGTTTAACCGAGGGGGCAGAAGATTAGCAGTCCCTACTGTCGAACGGACTTCTCTCGGTGGATAAGAGGGGTTTAACCTCTATTTTTAGAATCACAATCTAATGTCTTGCTTAAACTATATCTACAGAAACATCAGCCTCATATCAGTTCTGGTTTAAGGATCAGTAAAATAATGGGGATGAGGTGAAGGGTGATAAGCAGGTGTTCACGGGTGTGGGAGGGTTCAAGGGCAATAATATGGGAGGGTAGAGGTCCCCGTTGTGTCATCAAGAATAGGTATAAGGAGTAGCTAGCTGTAATAAGTGTGCCTACACCGGTAAGTAGCAGTGTTCAATATGATCAGTTAAATATAGAGGTAATAATCATTAGTTCCCCCATTAGGTTTGGCAGGGGAGGGAGGGCGAGATTGGCTAGGCTGGCTACAAATCACCAGGTGGTCATCAAGGGAAGGACCATTTGTATACCTCGGGCTAGGAGCATGGTTCGACTGTGGGTGCGTTCGTAGCTAGTGTTAGCTAGGCAGAACAGTGCTGAGGAGGCAAGTCCGTGTGCGATCATAAGGATAATTGCACCCGTAAATCCTCAGGGTGTTTGAATCAGAATCCCCCCTGCAACCAGGCCTATGTGTCCAACTGATGAGTATGCGATTAGTGATTTTAGGTCTGTCTGACGTAGGCAAATTGACCCCGTTATGATGATGCCCCAGAGGGCTAAGGCAATAAAGGGGTATGCTAGTTCTTTGGTGAGCGGGTCTAGCATTACCATCATACGTATCATGCCATAACCCCCAAGTTTAAGAAGTACAGCTGCTAGGACCATGGACCCTGCAATTGGGGCTTCTACATGGGCCTTGGGTAGTCAGAGGTGAACCCCATATAGGGGCATTTTTACGAGGAAAGCTAATAGGCAGGCAGCTCACCATAATTTATCCCCCCATGTTAAAAGGTTTAAGGGTTTTGAATATTGCAAGGTTAGTATTGATAGTGTCCCGTTGTCATTTTGTAAGAGTAGAAGAGCCACAAGAAGTGGAAGGGAGCCGGCTAGGGTATAGAATAAGAAGTAGGTACCAGCATTAAGGCGTTCAGTTTGATTACCTCAGCGGGTGATGAGAATGAGGGTTGGGAGTAGTGTAGCTTCAAATATGATATAAAATATAATGATTTCTGTAGCACCGAATGCTAAAATTAAAAATGTTTGGAGTGATACCAGAAGAGTGATATAGGTTCGTTGGCGATTAAGAGGTTCGGGTGAGATGTGGTTTTGGCTAGCAAGAATTATAAGAGGAAGTAACCAGCAGGTTAATACTAACAATGGTGTTGACAGTGGGTCTGTTGCTAAATAAAGATTAGATGAGGATCATCCGGTCTCTGATGATCATTTTAATCAGGACAAACTTGCTAGGGCAATTATTAAACTTTGGGCAATTGATGTTGTTCATAGCCATTTTGCAGAGCTCAGTCAGATTGTTGGGAAAAGCATGAGTGTTGGGATAAGGATTTTTAACATTGAAGTAGATTTAGGCTTTGGAGCCGGTCGGTTCCGTGTGTTCGTGCAGTTGCTACCAGGAGAGCCAGGCCTGCGCTGGCTTCACAAGCGGAAAAGGCCAATAATAGTATTGGGGCAACTGAATAGCCGGTTGCTTCCATTTGAAGGGCCCACAAGGAAAGTGCAATAAATAAAGAGAGTATTATTCCCTCTAGGCAAAGAAGGGCCGAGAGAAGGTGGGTGCGGTGAAATGCGAGTCCTATAAGCCCTAGAATAAAGGCTGAGGTAAAGCTGAAGTGTACTGGTGTCATAAGGCGGTCATGGACTTAAACCATGGTCTTTTGAGCCGAAATCAAGGGTCTTGTTTTGGACTAACTGCCTATTCAGCTCATTCTAACCCTCCTTGGGTTCACTCATAAATCAAACCAAGAGTGAGTAGGGCAAGTACGGCGGCAGATCAGGCTAGAGTTAGGGTTGGTGTGGTTAGTTGATCACCCCAGGGGAGGGGGAGGAGAAGGGCAATTTCTAGGTCAAATAAAAGAAATAAAATAGCGACAAGAAAAAATCGGAGTGAGAATGGTAACCGGGCGGAGCCTAGTGGGTCAAATCCACATTCATAGGGGGATAGTTTTTCCGCGTCTGGCGTGATTTGTGGTAACCAGAAAGAAACAGTTGCCAGTACTGCGGATAGAATAATGGTAATAGTAATGATTGTTGTGATTAAATTCATTATCTTTCCTTGGGTTTTAACCAAGACCGGGTGATTGGAAGTCACTTATACGCATTAATACTAGAAAGATTATGAGCCTCATCAGTAGATAGAGACGTAAAGGAATAGTCATACGACGTCTACAAAGTGTCAGTATCAGGCGGCAGCTTCAAAGCCAAAGTGATGTTCGGATGTGAAGTGATATTGGATTTGTCGGAGTAAGCAAACTGCTAAGAAGGTGGAGCCGATAATTACGTGTAGGCCGTGAAATCCTGTGGCAACAAAGAAAGTAGAGCCGTAAACACCGTCAGCGATCGTAAATGGTGCTTCGTAATATTCTATGGCTTGAAGAAATGTGAAGTAGAATCCCAGTAAGATAGTCAGAGTGAGAGATTGAATAGCTTGTTTTCGTTCGCCTTCCATGATGCTGTGATGTGCTCATGTGACAGTAACACCAGATGCTAGTAGTACTGCTGTGTTAAGAAGTGGCACTTCAAATGGGTCAAGGGGTGTAATGCCTGTGGGTGGTCAGCAGCCACCCAATTCAGGAGTGGGGGCAAGGCTAGCGTGATAGAAGGCTCAGAAGAAACCTAAGAAAAAGAACACCTCAGATGTAATGAATAGAATTATACCATATCGTAATCCTTTCTGAACGGGCGGGGTGTGGTGTCCTTGGAAGGTGCCTTCTCGAATGATGTCTCGTCACCACTGATATATAGTGAGAAGCAGTAGAATATTGCCCATAGTAAGAAGTGTGAGTGAGTGGAAGTGAAATCAGACTGCAGTGCCTGATGTGAGTAAAAGGGCGGCAATTGCGCCGGTAAGTGGTCAGGGGCTTGGGTCAACCATGTGGTATGCGTGTGCTTGGTGTGCCATTAAACGTTTTCTTGTAGGTAGAGGCTTAATAGGAGGACAAATACGTAGGCTTGAATTATAGCAACAGCAATTTCCAGGAGGGTCAGTAAAAATAAGACTAGGGCAGTAAGGATTGCAACTGTTGGCATAAGGGGCAGTAATACAAAAGCTGCTGTTGCGATCAGTTGAATTAGAAGGTGCCCTGCTGTAAGGTTGGCTGTTAGTCGTACTCCTAGGGCAAGGGGTCGGATAAAGAGGCTAATTGTCTCGATAATAATTAGAACTGGAATTAGGGGTACAGGAGTTCCTTCAGGTAAAAGGTGACCAAGGGCAGCGGTGGGTTGATTTCGCATTCCAATAATTACTGTTGCGAGTCAGAGAGGTACTGCAAGGCCTATATTAAGAGAGAGTTGTGTGGTGGGGGTGAATGTATATGGTAGTAGGCCTAACATATTTAGGGTAATAAGGAATAATATCAAGGAGGTTAGTAGAACTGCTCATTTATGGCCACCGAGGTTTAAGGGCAGAAGAAGTTGCTGGGTAAACCGGTTAATAAACCACCCTTGAAGTGTAATAAGGCGGTTGTTTAGTCATCGGGCAGATGGTGTTGGGAAGAGAATTCATGGGAGAGTTAATGCTACAGCAATAAGTGGGATACCCATATATGTGGGGCTTATAAATTGGTCAAAGAAGCTTAGTGTCATGGTCAGTTTCAGGGTTCAGGTTTAGCTTTTTCAGTGCTTTGTGAAGTAGGCTCATTTGTGAAGGTGTGGCCGAGGACTTTTGGGGGAATAACAGTTAAGAAAACCAGTCACGAGAATACCAGAATGGCAAATCAGGGGGCGGGGTTGAGTTGGGGCATGTCACTAGGGGTGGTTGGGGGCCACCAGTCTTTAGCTTAAAAGGCTAACGCTACTCCCGATTTAGCTTCTTAGTGAGGCATCTTCAAGTATTATAGTGGATCACTTCTCAAAGTGTTCTAGGGGCACTGCTTCAACAACGATGGGCATGAAGCTGTGGTTAGCCCCGCAAATTTCGGAACATTGTCCGTAGAATACTCCAGGTCGGGAGGCAATAAAGGCTGTCTGGTTTAGTCGTCCGGGGACTGCGTCTATTTTTACACCTAAAGAAGGTACAGCTCAGGAGTGAAGAACATCTTCAGCTGAGACGAGGACTCGGATCGGAGACTCAACAGGGACTACTATTCGGTGGTCTGCTTCTAGGAGGCGAAACTGGCCGGGGACCAGGTCTTGAGTAGGAACTATATAGGAGTCAAATCCGAGGTCTTCATAGTCGGTATATTCGTAGCTTCAGTATCATTGGTGGCCTATAGCTTTAATGGTGAGGTGAGGATCATTAATTTCGTCTATAAGGTAAAGAATTCGAAGGGAGGGGAGGGCGATAAGAATGAGGATTACTGCTGGGAGAATAGTTCAAACGATCTCAATTTCTTGAGAATCAAGGATATACTTGTTGGTGAGTTTAGTAGAGACTATTGCTACAATGATATAAAGCACGAGAGTGCTAATAAGAAGAACAATCATAAGAGCGTGGTCGTGGAAATGAAGAAGTTCTTCTATAACAGGTGAGGCCGCGTCTTGGAATCCTAGTTGTGAGGGATGTGCCATTATAGCAAAATGCTCAAGACACGCGGGGTTTTAACCCACAATTCTGCCTTGACAAGGCAGTGTAATAGACTAGTTTTACTAGTGTCTTATGGAAGAAAGTGGCAGAGTGGTTATGCGGTTGGCTTGAAACCAGCACATGGGGGTTCAATTCCTCCCTTTCTCGTTAATTTGCTTGTACTTGTACAAATGCTGGTTCCTCAAATGTGTGGTAAGGTGGAGGGCATCCGTGTAGTCACTCTACGTTAGTAGAAGTCAATTCAATTGATGCGACTTCCCGTTTAGCAGCAAAGGCTTCCCAAAGGATAAATAGGAATATAATTACGGCAACCAGGGAGATTAGGGATCCAATTGAGGAAACAGTATTTCACAGTGTGTAGGCGTCTGGGTAATCAGAGTAACGCCGGGGCATACCCGCCAGGCCTAGGAAGTGCTGTGGGAAAAAGGTTAAATTTACACCTACAAACATAATTCCGAAGTGAATTTTGGTTCATGTGCTGTGGAGGGTAAACCCTGTAAATAGGGGGAATCAGTGAACAAAGGCCCCCATGATGGCAAATACAGCTCCCATAGACAGGACGTAGTGGAAGTGGGCAACCACATAGTAAGTATCGTGAAGGACAATATCTAGTGAGGAGTTTGCTAGGACAATACCGGTTAGTCCTCCTACTGTAAAGAGGAAAATAAACCCAAGGGCCCAAAGAAGCGGTGTTTCTCATTTAATTGAGCCTCCATGTAATGTAGCTAATCAGCTAAACACCTTTACTCCGGTTGGAATGGCGATGATTATAGTGGCGGATGTAAAGTAGGCACGAGTGTCGACGTCCATACCGACAGTGAACATATGGTGGGCTCAAACGATAAAACCTAAGAGACCGATTGCTATCATGGCTCAAACCATGCCTATATACCCAAAGGGTTCTTTCTTGCCGGAGTAGTACGCAACGATGTGTGAAATTATACCGAAGCCTGGAAGAATAAGAATATAAACCTCTGGGTGACCAAAAAATCAAAACAGGTGTTGATAAAGGATTGGGTCTCCTCCTCCTGCTGGGTCAAAGAAAGTGGTATTAAGATTTCGGTCTGTGAGTAGCATTGTAATGCCTGCTGCAAGGACAGGCAGGGAGAGTAATAAGAGGACGGCGGTAATCAGAACAGCTCATACAAAAAGGGGGGTTTGGTATTGAGAAATCGCTGGGGGCTTCATGTTGATAATGGTTGTAATAAAGTTAATGGCTCCTAAAATAGAAGAAATACCAGCTAAGTGAAGGGAGAAAATAGTTAAATCTACAGAGGCTCCTGCGTGGGCCAGGTTGCCGGCTAGAGGGGGGTATACTGTTCATCCTGTACCGGCCCCGGCTTCAACCCCAGAAGAGGCTAAAAGGAGAAGAAAGGATGGGGGGAGCAGTCAGAAGCTCATGTTATTTATTCGGGGGAAGGCCATATCGGGGGCACCAATCATAAGGGGGATTAATCAGTTTCCGAACCCACCGATCATAATTGGCATAACTATAAAGAAAATCATAACGAAAGCATGGGCCGTGACGATCACATTATAAATTTGATCATCACCCAGAAGGGCTCCGGGCTGGCTTAGTTCGGCTCGAATTAGGAGACTTAGGGCTGTGCCGACTATTCCGGCTCAGGCACCAAATACTAAATAAAGGGTGCCAATGTCTTTGTGGTTGGTTGAGAAAAATCATCGTGTGATTGCCACAGGTAGGGTGGCTGAGTATTTAAGCGGTGGATTGTAACCCCACGAACAGAGGTTTAATTCCTCTCCTTATCAAGTCCTGTGGTGTACAACACGTTAGATTGCAAACCTGAAGAAGTAGGCTAACAGCCTACCGGGGCTTTCCCCCGCCTCGCCACTCTGTGGCGGGGGAAAGTAGATGGATGCTCGCTGGATAGAGCGCTTAGCTGTTAACTAAGATTTTGTAGGATCGAGGCCTTCCCACCTAGAAAGGCTTTAGCTTAATTAAAGTGTCTGGGTTGCATTCAGAAGATGTGGGATAAAGTCCCGCAAGTCTTAACAAGGGCTGGGGGATTCTCACTCCCGCTTAGAGCTTTGAAGGCTCTTGGTCTTAATGCTATCCTAAGCCCTTTATAGGGTTAGTATTGCACTAACAGCGGGGGTGAGAGGAAGTAGTATTAAAGCTAAAATAGTCATAACTGAAAGTGGGAGAGTAATATGGTTAAAGTTAAGTCGTCAAGGGGCTGTGGCAACTAGGGTATTGGGGTAGATGGTTAGGGTTATAGCATAACAAAGCCGAAGGTAGAAGTAAAGGCTTAGTAGGGCTGTTATAGCAGCTAGTGTGGCAGTCAGTGGCAGGCCTTGCTTTGTTAATTCTTGTAAAATGAGTCATTTTGGTATAAACCCTGAAAGAGGTGGAAGTCCGCCCAGGGATAGTAACACGAGCACAGTAAGTGCTGCTAGAGTTGGTGCCTTGGTCCAGGAGGTTGCAAGGGCATTAATGGTTAAAGAGTGGTTCGTCTTTAGTGTAAGGAATGCTGAAGATGTCATTACAATGTAAAGTAGCAGGCTGAGAAGTGTGAGGGAGGGCGCGAATTGTAAAATTAGGATTATTCACCCGAGGTGAGCGATTGAAGAGTATGCTAGAATCTTACGTAGTTGTGTTTGGTTTAGTCCCCCTCAGCCCCCGACAAGGGTTGATAGAAGTCCTAGTGCAACAAGGAGAGCAGAGTCAATAGCTGGTGCTACTTGGATTATAAGTGCAAATGGTGCAAGTTTCTGTCAGGTAGATAGGATTAGTCCTGTGGTAAGTTCAAGCCCTTGAAGGACCTCTGGTAATCAAAAATGTACTGGTGCCAACCCTAGTTTCAGTGCAAGGGCTATTATAGCGGTTGTGGTTGCTAGGGGGTGGGATAGTTGTTGAATATCTCATTCTCCCACTAATCAGGCGTTGGTAGTGCTGGCAAATAGAATTATTGCTGCAGCTGTTGCTTGTGTAAGAAAATATTTAGTTGTAGCTTCAACTGCTCGGGGGTGGTGTTGTCGTGCTATGATCGGAATAATGGCAAGGGTATTAATTTCTAGCCCTATTCATGCAAGTAGTCAATGGGAGCTAGCAAAGGTGAGGGTTGTGCCTAGGCCTAGGCTAGAGATTAAAATGGTGAGTACATAGGGGTTCATTAGTAAAGGAAGGATTTTAACCAACATATTTGGGGTATGGGCCCAAAAGCTTAATTAGCTGACCTTACTAGAAGGTGGTGTAGTGGAAGCACTAAGAGTTTTGATCTCTTGAGTATGGGTTCGAGCCCCTTCTTTCTAGAATTGAGGGGACTTGAACCCCTATTAGCCACGCTATCAAGGTGGTCCTTGAGCATTCAGGCACAATTCCTTGCAGTACTAAATCTGTGGGGGCAAACCTGCGAGCGCAATAGGAAGTGCAAGGTGTCATAGAACTAAGGCCAGGGTTATAGGGAGGAAACTTTTTCAAACTAAGTGTATGAGTTGGTCATATCGGAATCGAGGGTAAGAAGCCCGCACTCATAAAAATACCACGGATAGTAGAGCTGCTTTAGTCATTAAGTTTACGGCCGTTAGCTCAGGTCAGGCTGGGATGTGAGTTGCCCCCAAAAACAGGATAGCTGAGAGTGTGTTTATGAGGAGAATGTTGGCGTACTCAGCCAGAAAAAAGAGGGCGAAGGGTCCTCCAGCATATTCTACATTAAATCCGGACACTAGTTCTGATTCTCCTTCTGTGAGGTCAAACGGGGCACGGTTTGTTTCGGCAAGGGTTGAGATGTACCACATAGCGGCAAGGGGTCAGGCTGGTACAATTAATCAGATGCTCTCTTGGGCAATGTTAAAGGTTTGTAGTGTAAAACCACCTGTAAAAATAATTACGCTAAGCAGGATTAATCCTAAACTGACTTCGTAGGAAATAGTTTGTGCTACAGCTCGTAAAGCACCAATTAGGGCATATTTTGAATTTGATGCCCATCCGGAGCCTAGAATAGAATAAACGGCAAGGCTAGATAGTGCAAGTACAAATAGTACACCTAGATTTAAGTCTGTTACGGGGTAGGGGATAGGCATTGGGGCCCACAGGGTAAGCGCTAGTGTTAGGGCTAGTATTGGTGTAGCGAGGAAAAGGAAGGGGGAAGAGGTGGAGGGTCGAACTGGTTCTTTAATGAAGAGCTTTAGTCCGTCTGCGATTGGTTGAAGTAACCCGTAGGGACCAACAATGTTGGGACCCTTTCGCAGCTGTATATATCCTAAAACTTTTCGTTCAAGAAGGGTAAGAAAGGCGACTGCTAGAAGAACGGGGACGATGTAGGCAAGGGGGTTAAGAATGTGGGTGATTAGGGTCGTGATCATAGCTAAGGAGAGGGTTTGAACCTCTGAGAAAAAGGGCTTAGGCCTTTCGCAATTACCGGGCTCTGCCACCTTAGCGCGCCGTTCTCTTAGGCACACTTTAATGTGCCCCCTTGTCTGTTTTAGTTGCCTTCATCAGGTAGGGGTGGGGCGTGCCTTAAGCATGGGCCCCTTCTTTCCGGTCCTTTCGTACTAGGAAAGATCACTTCATAGATAGAAACTGACCTGGATTACTCCGGTCTGAACTCAGATCACGTAGGACTTTAATCGTTGAACAAACGAACCCTTAATAGCGGCTGCACCATTAGGATGTCCTGATCCAACATCGAGGTCGTAAACCCCCTCGTCGATAGGGACTCTGGGAGAGGATTGCGCTGTTATCCCTAGGGTAACTCGGTCCGTTGATCGGCGTTTGCCGGATCATTTTTGGTCAGAAATTCTGGTGCTTAGAGCAGTAGCTCTTGGCTGTGGGGGCAGTGCCCCCAGTCCACATGGGGGCTTTGTATTCCCCCGCGGTCGCCCCAACCAAAGACATATAGGCTAGGGGTCACTGCGTTTTTACTTGGTAAAATAAGGTTACTTGACGTGATCTGCCGGGTGTCTAAAGCTCCATAGGGTCTTCTCGTCTTATGTAGTCATGCCCGCTTCTGCACGGGCAGATCAATTTCACTGACTTGGAAGAGGAGACAGCTAAGCCCTCGTGATGCCATTCATACAGGTCTTCATTTAAAAGACAAGTGATTGCGCTACCTTCGCACGGTCAAAATACCGCGGCCGTTAAACCCATAGTCACAGGGCAGGCGGGACCTCTTATCTTTTGATTTGCAAGAGGCGATGTTTTTGGTAAACAGGCGAGGCTTGTGTTTGCCGAGTTCCTTCTCTTCCTTTGGGTCTTTCCCTGCTTGCACTCCTGTGTGGGGTTAACGATTTATTGGTGTAGGCTTTTCTTGGTGTTTTTTCTGGCCTGCATTACCCTCTTGATTTGGGTTCGTTATTTGTCGGTGGGGGGTCCGGTCCGACTTACACATGTGCTGGGAGAGGGTTATTCCCTCTTATTACTCATTCTAGCATAATCTCTTCCATGGGGGCATGGAATGGCTTAGTACGGTTAGGGGGTAGGATTTCTTATCAAAATAAGAGGTTTATATCTGTCTGAGCTTTAACGCTTTCTATCCAGGTGGCTGCTCTTAGGCCCACTGTAACAGGTTACCTTAGTAATTATGATCCTTAGCCGCCTGTTAAGGTTGTGTCCTTGTTCAAAGGAGCTGTACCTCCTTTGACTAACTCCCTTGGTTTCTCTTGGACTAGGTTAGTTTTACCTTTATGTCTTGAGAAATCCAGGGGGCTGAACTTCTATTCATTTCCTAAGCAACCAGCTATAACTAGGCTCGATAGGTTTATCACCTCTACTCGGGGCTCGTCCCACTCTTTTGCCACAGAGACGGGTTGGCCCTATAATAGGCTGTCCCGGAGTAGCTCGTCTAGTTTCGGGGGCCAGAACTAAAGTTCTCTTTGCTCGGGTTTGCTGGCTAAATCATGATGCAAAAGGTACGAGATTTAATCTCTGCTTTTCTAGGCTTAAATGGGTTATTTCAGTTCTCTTTCAGCTTTCCCTTGCGGTACTTTCTCTGTTGCTCAGTGTTCCCTTTTCTGTCGCCCATACTAAGGGGGAAAAATGGTTTGTTGACTTAATTCTAAGTTTTGTTGGGGTATGTATGTTGTGGTGTTAGACCAAATGTGTTGGCTAGCTAGTCAGCTCAGGGTGACCCGATTTGCACGGATGTCTTCTCGGTGTAAGGGAGGTGCTTTTCTATCTTAGCTACACTCTGGTTATTCCAAGCGCACCTTCCGGTACACTTACCATGTTACGACTTGCCTCCCCTTTGTTCGGTTAACTTTTTAGTTAGAAGGGAATATTGAACTTGGGGAGAGTGACGGGCGGTGTGTGCGCGCCTCAGAGCCAGTTTCAAGAGAACTCTCTGCTTTCTGTTTACTGCTAAATCCACCTTCGGACGCTGGTTTCACAGCGTGGTTCGTAATGCTCTATTTTAGAGAATGTAGCCCATTTCTTCCCACCCCATGCGCTACACCTCGACCTGACGTTTTGGGTTATACCCATTTTGCTTACTATATGACCTTCACAGGGTAAGCTGACGACGGTGGTATATAGGCGGGGAAAACAAGAGGTGGTGAGGTTGAACGGGGGTTATCGGTTCTAGAACAGGCTCCTCTAGGTGGGTCTGAGGCACCGCCAAGTCCTTTGGGTTTTAAGCTGGCGCTTGTAGTTCCCTGGCGGATGTCAGTTGTATATTTCCATCAAAGTTTACGGCTAGGCATAGTGGGGTATCTAATCCCAGTTTGTTTCATAGCTGTCGTGGGTTCAGGGGGTATTAAAGCTGCTTTCGCAGTGGAGCTTCGTGCCCCCAGGTGCGTATGACAGCTGAGGGGGTGTTCGGCTTTATTAAGTATAATTCCATAACCACTCTTTACGCCGGTAATTATCAACTTGGGCCTCTCGTATAACCGCGGTGGCTGGCACGAGTTTTACCGGCCCTCTTAACCTTAACTAAGTCAAGCTTTCGCTTATGGCTTAATATCTATCACTGCTGAGTTTCCTTGGGGGTGTGGCTTAGCAAGGCGTCTTGGGCTGCCGAGGCGTGCCTGATGCCGGCTCCTCGTCCCCGGGCAGGGGATTAAGGGCATCCTCACAGGAGTGCGGAGACTTGCATGTGTAAGTTCAGTTAAAGCTGATAGTAAAGTCAGGACCAAGCCTTTGTGCTCGCGGGACTTTCTAGGGTCCATCTTAACAGCTTCAGTGTTATGCTTTAGTTAAGCTACGCCAGC